CTTTTTTGTTCAAGCACTCGCTTGGAACATTTGGTTACTTCAAATGCCTTTTTTTCCTTAAAAAACATTTTTTTTTATTGATGCAAAATCGCCAAAAACCAAGAAGGAGAGAATAGTATAGTAGTGCGGAAAACAAGGAGAGAACAGTCCGAAGTACATAAAAGTTTGGATGACACTCCAAAAGCTCAATTGGTTGGGTTAATTAGTTCGACTCATTCTGAGTCGAGCTAATTATTCCTTGTAATTACTTGATGGATTTCTACAAAGGGAGGATTAGTTGCTTTTAATTTTTCAAATAATTGAAAAATTCCAGGTAGACCTATGTACTAGCATTATTGAAAATACGCGATCAATAATTTTTATTGATTGACGACATATATATGTATATGTATTGAACGTATTGATGAATACGGAACCGTTTTGGGCGTAATGCGAAGCTTTCGTTTTATGAAAGCTTCGCGTACAATATTTCATAATTATTTCGTTGTTTTTTTCCTTGAAATACCTTTTTTTTACTACTACAATCTGATCTGTCCAGTTTCAATTAGGACCGCCTCATCTGTGTATGCTCTAGCCCAGAGCAGCTGTAATTATTAAAATAATTAATAAGAGCTTTTTAATGTATATATCGACAAAATGAATAAAAAAGTGGGAGAGGAAATAAAGAGATGATATCAGAGGGTCAAATTTTTATAGCTCTTGTTGCTGCTTTCATAACAGTTATTTTAGCTTTAAGATTAGGTAAAGCACTATATTAATTATATGGATTATTTGTTTGCTGGATTTTTTCCCATCTGAAAGAGAAAATGGCCTGGCCAGTGGCCGGGCTAGGGAAACCAAAGAAAAAATTTGAATGGGCTGAAGCAGAATGATTGTTTACTCGCAAATGTTGGTTTTTATCCGAACAAAAGATATATTCATTCAATATATCCGATCTCGGAGAGATGGCTGAGCGGACCAAAGCGGCGGATTGCTAATCCGTTGTACAGACTATCTGTACCGAGGGTTCGAATCCCTCTCTCTCCGTTCATTAAGTTAAAAATGAATCTTCAAAACTGATATGATAGCCTCTTTATCTTCTTATGCAAGAGATCCTACATTTTTTTGCCAAAATATCTTTTTTTCTTCACTATCCTTTACGTCCGGGATTACGCCCTGGATCGTTCGATAGAAATCCAAAGATAAAAAGAGAAACAAAAAATACTACTACTGTATAAACGAACAACTTAAGAGTAAACATTATGTAATCTCCGGGATCCTCATTAGAATTACAACGGAATAGATTATCAATCTTTCTATGACATATGGGTGTTTTGATACCCAGCAATAGCATGCGTTTTATGAATACTGAAACAATTTGGATCTACACATACATTATGTATGGGGATCCTCAGAGGATTGAAAATTGATCTCTTCTCGAGATCTCTTTTTTTCTTCTCCCATCCCGCTTGAAATTGAATGGATGAATAGGAATTCAAATTCATCTCAATCCTATCTAGTTCATTCAGCTAATAGGGTACGGCTCTAAGCAAGTATAGTGGCGTCACAACCAACAATTGGAACCAACAATTGGAGTGAAAAAAGAAGAATAAAAAGGAATAGATAGAAAATATCCCCCCCCCTGCTCGTTCTTTCTATAAATCTTAGAATAGAATAAAACTTCTATTTATGAGGATTTTTGATTCGCAACAAAATAAAGTGCATCGCGGCGATGCAAGATAAATATCTATCTTGCACCATTGCATAAAAGCTTTTGCATCAAGTGATTTTTTCTTTTTGTAGAAAAAGGATAACTTCTTAGGATTATCGAAAACTTACGGCAGCTTGCCAAGCAAAGGCTAATAGAAAAAAGAAAACGGGAATAACTGGCATTACATTAACAATTGGATCGTAAATCGCATAAGCTTCGGGTAATTTGGCAAAAAAGGGATTATTCAAATAAAGCGCGGCATCGTCTAGAAGAATATTAAGGATAACTGGCATTTTGATTCTCCGATGAATGAAAGAGGTGTAAAGCACCAAAAGTATTTTGCCAATCAGAAGCTTTTGGAAAGCTTAGACTTTTAGTCTTCGGATTGGGAGGGATCATTTCTTCATACAATATTTTACCCGATCTAATAAAAAATGACCAATGAATTGAATAGATATTCTTGTTTCTATCTATGCTCCCTTGTCCCAGAATTAATGTATGCCCAATTCTTTCAAGAATATTAATCTTTTCAGTTTTAGGTGATGTCAGATCCCAAGAATGAATCGGGAATTTTTCCAAATTGACTTGCAATAACGATCATTTCATGTTAACATAACACAAGTTGAATTGGGAATCTTTCTAAAATGATTTGCAATAACGATCATTTCATGTTAAAATAATTAATAATTAATGAAAATCGATCGAATGGGGCGTGGCCAAGTGGTAAGGCAACAGGTTTTGGTCCTGTTATTTCGAAGGTTCGAATCCTTCCGTCCCAGACTATTTGTTGCGACAACAAATAGTCTCTCTTTCAATACTATAGTTAGAGAAAGGGAATGTGATATCAAAATAGATATATAGGGCAAGGGATATTTCTATGGTATAGGATGGGAATACATATTTTTGTTTGATAAAAAGGCGTTTATGAAATTAGCCTATTGGATGTATGCTGGTCCTGCTCACATTGGGACATTACGAGTAGCTAGTTCCTTCAAAAATGTGCATGCCATTATGCATGCTCCTCTAGGAGATGATTACATGAACGTAATGCGTTCTATGTTAGAACGCGAAAGAGATTTTACTGCTGCAACTGCTAGTATAGTAGATCGTCACGTACTAGCGCGTGGATCACAAAAAAGAGTTGTGGATAATATTTTACGTAAAGATCAGGAGGAGCGTCCCGATCTTATCATATTAACACCTACATGTACCTCTAGTATCTTGCAAGAAGATCTAGCAAATTTTGTAGAGAGAGCATCTCTCATTTCTAATTCCAGCGTCATTTTTGCGGATGTTGATCATTATCAAGTGAATGAAAATCAGGCCGCGGATAGAACTTTGGAGCAGGTAGTTCGATATTATCTAGATAGAAGCCATACACAAGAAGCATTAGATCAATTCGTGACGAATTTACCTTCTGTTAATATAATTGGTATTTTTACATTAGGGTTTCATAATCAACATGATTGTCGTGAGTTGAGACGTTTATTACGAGATCTGGACATTGAAATTAATCAAATAATTCCTGAAGGAGGAGCTGTAGAGGATCTGAAAGATCTACCAAAAGCTTGGATTAATTTAATCCCTTATCGTGAAGTTGGCTTAATGACAGCCATGTATTTGAATAAAGAATATGCAATGCCTTACATATCTACAACTCCCATGGGGGCTGTGGATATAGCGGAGTGTATTCGACAGATACACAAAAAAATCGAGACCTTGGCTTCTGGCTCATCAAACAAAAGAGTTGATTGTGAAGCTTTTATCGATGCACAAACTCGATTTGTTTCCCAAGCTGCTTGGTTTTCAAGATCTATTGATTGTCAGAATTTGACGGGAAAAAAAACAGTTGTTTTCGGTGATGCAACTCATGCTGCTTCAATTACCAAGATACTTGCTCGAGAGATGGGAATTCATGTGAGTTGTGCAGGTACATTTTGTAAACATGATGCAGAATGGTTCAAAGAGCAAATTCAAGGTTTCTGCGATGAAATACTGATCACAGACGATCACGCTGAAGTAGGGGATATGATCGCTCGCGCCGAACCATCTGCCATTTTTGGCACGCAAATGGAGCGCCATATTGGCAAACGTCTGGATATTCCTTGTGGAGTTATTTCTGCACCGGTTCATATCCAAAATTTTACCTTGGGATACCGACCCTTTCTGGGTTACGAAGGTACGAATCAAATAGCTGATCTAGTTTATAACTCGTTTGCTCTGGGTATGGAGGAGCATCTCCTAGATATTTTTGGTGGTCATGATACTAAAGAAATCATGGATAAATCTTTATCCACGAATATAGGATTAATTTGGAATCCTGAAAGTCGATTGGAATTGAGTAAAATTCCACGTTTTGTCAGGGAAAAAGTGGAGAAAAATACTGAGAAATTTGCACAACAGAAGGGTATAAAAACCATTACTGTTGAAGTAATGTATGCGGCTAAAGAAGCGTTTGGTACCTAACTAGGGTTAGTATAATAATATTGCAATACGGTATTTTCTTGTATAAAATACAAGTTTATTTTTGATAAATACATATACTGCTAAATACGCTCTGTTGTACGATTACACGATTACGATGCAAATTGTTTTCATATCGAAGTATAACTTCGATATACTTCAGTTACGGTATACTAACGCTCTTTATAAGTACATATATTGCTATGTGCGTTAAAAACGCATAATCTTTTTATTTCATAGGAGGAAAAACAATGAAATTAGGAAGGAAAAGAAGGAAAGTATTGAAAGACCTGCTGGAGATCCTGCTCTGTTTATTTTATCTCTTTCTCTGCGTTTATTTTTTATTCTGTATTTTTCCCAGAGGGAGGAGATGAAGGAAATTAATCAATAGGAATAAGAATAGGAAGAAGCAAATTTTTGAACACATTTACTAACGACGTTATTTTACCCCACTTTTGATAATTGCTAATTAGATATATATTTATATATAATTATATAATTATATATACAATTAGGGAGGAGGTTTCTTATGAAAGAAATCACAATTGCCAAAATGGCACGAATGGTCAAGGACATGGTAAGTAACCTATGTCAAGACCTGGCAGATCTAATACAATATTATCTCTATCCTAGCAAAAGGATACGAATTGCTATAATCAGATTAATGCGACTATTGAAGTTTCTATTTAAAAAACTATGGCAAAAGATAAAAGATATATTGCCTTCTTATTTCTTCAAAAGCAGAAAAAGTAACCTACTCCATAGAATAAAAAAATATATAATCAAAAGCGGATATGCCGAAAAAATCCAATTGGTAATTCTCATTATCCTGATTATATATTTCATCATCAAGTTTATTAAATTTTATTTTTTTTCACCAAAAAGATAAGAAGCTTCTTAATTTTTGATATTTATTGCTTCAATGATCCATAGATAATATATCATGATATCCAAGAGATAATACTAGAAACTTAGCCTATTTTCTTTTTATGCGGAAAAGCTGCACACAATAAAATTATCTTTCTAAGAGAAAGGTTGACAATAATGTATTGCGTCGATAGAATTCTCACACAATAGCTCTATAACTATACTATAGAGTATAGTACTCTTTTTCATAGTTCCCATCACTCATGAAGAATTTGACAAGCATAAAGAAACTGATCCGGAGATCCCACTTTATTTGATTCCTAGAAATGGTAGGAAATAGATCCCAGATTATTGATCTTTTTTTCGTCAGTTTCATAGGTTCATTCCTCTTAATCCACGAGGACGAATATTCCAAATGAACCAACCGGTGGGACATTTGGAATATTCTTGTATTTTGCTTCGATTGTATCTCTTGAACTCTAATAAATAGATTCCAATTATGGGTTGCTAACTCAATGGTAGAGTACTCGGCTTTTAAGTGCGACTAAGGTCTTTTACACGTTTGGATGAAATAAAAAATTCGTCCATACCCCCGGTAGAGTTGGTAAGACTACGACTGATCCTGAAAGCGAAATGAATGGAAAAAGCAGCATGTCGTTCTAACAGCCTCGACTTGATGAGACTTGAATCAATTCTATTTGATTAGAACCGGATTATTCAAATAGATGCCATATATATATATATATAGATGTTTAATATGTGCATTTGTTCAAACAAATGTGATAATTGTGGAGTAAGATCGAATCAATTCGCGGGTTTAGTCAGCGGGTCCATGGAGAAAGCAGGATGCTTGAATCATAAGTAAAACCAGAAGAACGAGCTTCTGTTCCTCATTTAAATGAGGAATTCTCTTTACTAATCAGAAGTTAAGAGCTTTTTAGTAACCGATAAGGGGAAGTTTTTCCTTGAGTAAACCAGGAATTTATACGCCCGGAATGAGTCCTAATTCCTCGAGTACAAATGTGTAAGAGAAATAGTGTACTGACTAGGTCAATTTATTCCATGAGTCAGGAGAGCGATCGGGCTGCCAAGATAAAAGAATTTCATCTTTCATTATGACGAATGAGATCTTTGGATAGAAGATCTCAGATTGAGATTTGCTATTCTGTCCCAACTAGATCGCACCATGTAACATTTTACAATCCAAGAAGTTTTTCTAGGAACATAGGCGAGGTAATCCTGAAATGTTTGAATTCCAAAGAGACGCAAACAAGCATAGATCTTGGCAGCAATGCTTTTTATACCCACTCTTTTTTCAGCAAGATCTTTATGCAATTGCTCATGATCATCATTCAGATAGAGCAAATTGCTCTGAACCCTCGGAAATTCGGATTTCCAATGAGTTTAGTTTTCTAACTGTAAAACGTTCGATTAATCGCATACGTAAATTAAAAGATTCAATTTTTTTATTTGGGAATTTCCATCCAAATCAATGGATGGATCACAATAGGAATTCTTATTCCTTCTTGATATTAGAAGGCTTTACTGTAGTCTTGGAAGTTTCATTCTCAATACGAGCCAAATATTCTAAATGTATGAATGGATGCAAAAGTTTCCGATCCATCCATGGTCTATTCCCTCTTATAGAAGATAAATTTCCACATTCAAATTATATATCAGATATACGACTACCTTACGCTATTCATCCAGAAATTTTGGTTCGAATCTTTCGTCGCTGGATCCGAGACGCTCCTTGTTTGCATCTATTGCGATGCATTCTATATGAATGTCGAAATAGTTTGAGTTCCGAGAATTCGCAAAAAGCAATTTTTGTTAGCCTGAAAGAGAATAAAAAATTCTATCTGTTCTTGTGGAATTCTTATGTTTGTGAATGTGAATCCATTCTAGTTCCCCTTATGAAGCGATTTTCTCATTCACAATTGTTGTCCTATGGATCTCTTCCCGAACGAACCCATTTTGATCGAAAAATCAAGCATATTCTCATATTTCGTTGTACAATTTCAACGAAAAGGATCTGGTTCTTAAAGGATCCTTTATTTCACTATGTGAGATATCGAGAAAGATCCCTCGTAGCGCTGAAGGGTAGCGCACTTCAAGAGAAAAAATGGAAATATCATCTTCTCCACTTTTGGCTACGTTATTCCCATCTTTGGCCCCAACCATATAGGGTATGGATTTTCGAATTACCCAGGAATTGTTTTTCTTTTCTCGGGTTCTCTCTGAGTATAAAAATGAAATATCTCGCGGTTAGAACAAAAATGCTAGATAATTCATTCATTACTGACCTCATTACCAATGAAATTCATCCAATAGCTCCAATTAGATCAATCATTTCTTTCTTGGCTAAAGAAAGGTTCTGTGACATCTTTGGTCGGCCAATTAGTAAATTTGCCTGGGCCAGTCTGACAGATGACGATATCCTCGATCGATTCGATCGAATTTGGAGTAATTTTTTTCATTACTACAGTGGGTCTTTCAATCAAGATGGTTTATATAGTATAAAGTATATACTTCTACTTTCATGCGCTAAAACTCTAGCCTGTAAACATAAAAGTACGATACGTGTAGTTCGGGAGGAATTAGGGTCGGAACTCTTCACAAAAGCGTTCTCAAAAAAACGAGAATTTATTTATCCAATGTTATCAAAGATTCGTTCGCAGAGAGAACGATTTTGGCATTTAGATATTTTTGAGATGAATTCCCTAGCTAATTCCTGGCAAAAGATACGTAATCAAGAACTAAAAAATTGATTTGACCAATGAAATGCTTCTTGAGCAATTGCCAGGATCAATTTATGATCCTATTTTCTTTTTTTCCGTCCGGGAACGTCAATGATTGAAAAAAATCAATACATGGAGAAAGCCGTGTGCAATGAAAATTGCAAGCACGGTTTGGGGAGAGATTTCTCGCTCTTTTGGAAGGAGCAGATAATCCACTCCATCCGACGAGCTCCGGGTTCGAGTCCCGGGCAACCCAGATCAAATAGACGCAATCCCCGTCATAACTAGCTCTGTATATATATTCCTCAAGATCAAATAAAAATCACTTTATGAATATTGATTGCTATTCACAAGCAACAAAGGGGATATCGCACTATTAAATTCCGTGTTCATTGTGATGAATTTACCACTAGTAAAAATAGTGCACTTTGTTCCCGAATCACAATTTTTTTAATTGTATAAAAATTATTATTAAAAAAAATATCGAATGGAATGGAACAATTAGATAGAGTATCAAGTATAGTTACGATGTAACTATCTATCTATGTACGATAGATCACTGTATATAAACTATACATAACCCCGGTCTTTTTATGAAAGACCCAGGGATATAGGTTGACATGGATATATCAATCATGTTATACTATTAAATAACAAGCTTAACATATATGTATGTATGCTTGGGAGCTTCTATTGATTAAATAAACCAAGTTCTAACCATGACCGCAATTCTAGAAAGACGCGAAAGCGCAAGCCTATGGAGTCGTTTTTGCGACTGGATCACTAGCACCGAAAACCGTCTTTACATTGGATGGTTTGGTGTTTTGATGATTCCTACCCTATTGACTGCAACCTCTGTATTCATTATTGCTTTCATCGCAGCTCCTCCAGTAGATATTGATGGTATTCGTGAGCCTGTTTCCGGTTCTCTTCTTTATGGAAACAATATTATCTCCGGTGCTATTATTCCCACCTCTGCAGCTATTGGTTTGCATTTCTATCCTATCTGGGAAGCAGCTTCCGTTGATGAATGGCTATACAACGGTGGCCCCTATGAGTTAATTGTTCTACACTTCTTACTTGGTGTAGCTTGCTATATGGGTCGTGAGTGGGAGCTTAGCTTCCGTTTAGGTATGCGCCCTTGGATTGCTGTTGCATACTCAGCTCCTGTTGCAGCGGCTACTGCCGTTTTCTTGATCTACCCCATCGGCCAAGGAAGCTTCTCTGACGGTATGCCTCTAGGAATATCTGGTACTTTCAATTTCATGATCGTATTCCAGGCTGAGCACAATATTCTTATGCACCCTTTTCATATGTTAGGTGTAGCTGGCGTGTTCGGCGGTTCTCTATTTAGTGCTATGCATGGTTCCTTGGTAACTTCGAGTTTGATCAGGGAAACTACCGAGAATGAATCTGCTAATGCAGGTTACAAATTCGGTCAGGAAGAAGAAACCTACAATATTGTAGCTGCGCACGGTTATTTCGGCCGATTGATCTTCCAATATGCTAGTTTCAACAACTCACGTTCTTTACATTTCTTTTTAGCTGCTTGGCCTGTAGTAGGTATCTGGTTCACTGCTCTAGGTATCAGCACTATGGCATTCAACTTAAATGGATTCAATTTCAACCAATCCGTAGTTGACAGTCAAGGTCGTGTCATTAACACTTGGGCCGATATCATTAATCGTGCTAACCTTGGTATGGAAGTTATGCACGAACGTAATGCTCACAACTTCCCTCTGGATCTAGCTGCTGTTGAAGCTATTTCGATAGACGGATAATTAGACACTCTGATGGATTGTTAGTGTGTTTCAATCCCCGAAAAGGGAAAAAAGTACCAAACCTTTCAATACCATGAAAGGTTTGGTATTCTTTTGGCTCAAAACGTATTTAATCCTTAAATACGTTGGTAATGTATTGATTCGGTCAAATACAACTTGACCAATCAATATAAACAATAATTATTGGTTCTTGATTAAAATGGGGTAATAGGTACTTGAATTAGCTCCGATCTGTATATACCCTATGCGCTGAAGGAAAGCGCACAGATATAGATGTGCATCCTCCATCCAGTGTTTAACTCGCGATTCCCCCCCCCCAAGCATGAGTTGGCTCCGCTGTTGTTACGATCCAGTTAAGGGTTTATAGATAAGGATCAATAACCAATTCATAACTCAAATTGGTTACCCAATTACATTCTATCATATTCCAAATATGCCTATTCGTTGGAACAGGGAACAGAGGTATACAACTAATTTTATGAATGATTGGGAGTTGTTTATCCATCTTGCAACATGTGTGAGTTCATGGTGGAACTTGTCGAACTACAATAAAATAGTAGTTAATACTAGAGGCTTAAAAATATTACATCATTGTCAATAATGACCGTAACCAGAGAATGCAAATTGGTTTGGGGTGGACGTCGCCAAGTGGTTAAGGCAGTGGATTGTGAATCCACCACGCGCGGGTTCAATCCCCGTCGTTCGCCCATAAAAATGGATTGGATTCATTTCTTTGTATATTATTTATATTTATATATATAAATAAATATACATATGATAGGATTCGATTGATTTCTCTAGAATCAATAGAGTAGTAGTTGACGTAAACTAGAATTTTGGATATATTATTTAAAAATCTAGAAAGAGTATTTCTTTATACTCTTGTTTGTCTAAAACAGAAATTGAAAATTATTTATTTCTATAAATTCAAAATTGAATTCAAAGATCGAAGTTATTGAATTCAGTGAAAGATTCCTATTTACCGAAATCTGATCTGATTATATCATTCAGATCACTCTGACGAAATGGATATACCACATGTATAGCAAAAGCAAAAGATTCGTGTGCAGGCAGCGATCGGATCGAATCCCAATCCGATTTATCCCAAAAAACATCTTTATTCTCTCTTACCATTTACCCATGCAGTGATTTGGGTATACCATTCAGTAACCCAAACTGAAGTCTTTATTAGCGGGGCCATCGCAAAATGAAGTGATTTTAATTCAATCAGAGGATGAAATAAAGGGTTCTTCTTTTACTTGGCCTCCCATTCTTTCTCGGGAGGGGAAGGGTTTACGTATATCTTAGTAGGTGAGAGGAATTTTTAGAAATAAGGTTGAAACGGTGGAACATGATTTAAATTGTATGAATAATTTAATAAATTGAGCAAAGTGAAACTGACAATTAGATCAAATGACCACCCTCAAGGGTTTGGGAGGTCAGAAATAAATAAAGGGAGATCGCAAGATGAAAATAGCGGTTTATGGAAAAGGCGGAATCGGTAAATCCACGACCAGTTGTAATATTTCAATTGCTCTAGCCAGACGTGGTCAAAAAGTGTTACAAATTGGATGTGATCCCAAACATGATAGTACTTTTACTCTTACAGGATTTCTGATACCTACAATTATAGATACTTTGCAATCCAAGGATTATCATTATGAGGATATTTGGTCCGAAGATGTAATTCACAAGGGTTATGGAGGGGTGGATTGTGTGGAAGCAGGGGGCCCGCCCGCAGGAGCCGGATGTGGAGGATATGTAGTAGGGGAAACTGTGAAATTGTTGAAAGAGTTAAATGCATTTTACGAATATGATATTATATTATTTGACGTATTAGGTGACGTGGTTTGCGGAGGTTTTGCTGCTCCATTAAATTATGCGGATTACTGTATAATAATTACGGATAATGGATTTGATGCATTATTTGCAGCTAATCGTATTACTGCTTCTATACGAGAGAAAGCTCGTACACATCCACTACGATTAGCAGGTCTGGTTGGAAATCGTACATCTAAAAGAGATCTTATCAATAAATATGTAGAAGCGTGCCCAATGCCCGTGATAGAGATATTACCTCTTATTGAAGATATTAGAGTCTCGAGAGTAAAGGGTAAAACTTTATTCGAGATGGTTGGATCTGAACCATCTCTTAACTACGTGTGTGAATATTATTTACACATAGCGGACCAAATATTATCCCAGCCAGAAGGCATTGTACCAAAAGAAATTCCAGATCGGGAATTATTTAGTTTACTCTCTGATCTTTATCTTAATCCGATTGACGATGACAAACATCAAAATAATCATAATAAGGAAAATTTACTTGGATTTACGACGATTTAATTGACGTTTTTATTCATTTATTAGCCATTGAATAATAATTTATGTCAGTCAAAATTGATGAAACTCTCACTGTCGAATGTGAGACAGGTAATTACCATACTTTTTGCCCAATTAGCTGTGTATCTTGGTTATACCAAAAGATTGAAGACAGTTTCTTTTTAGTTGTGGGCACAAAGACGTGTGGTTATTTTCTCCAAAATGCACTTGGAGTTATGATTTTCGCAGAACCTCGCTATGCAATGGCAGAATTAGAAGAAGGGGATATTTCTGCTCAATTGAATGATTATGAGGGATTAAAAAGGCTTTGTATTCGAATAAGAAGAGATAGAGATCCTAGTGTCATCATATGGATAGGCACCTGTACTACAGAAATAATCAAAATGGATCTGGAAGGTATGGCGCCCAAATTAGAATGGGAAATTGGAATTCCGATTCTAGTGGCAAGGGCGAATGGACTAGATTATGCTTTTACTCAAGGAGAAGATACTGTGTTAGCTGCGATGGCACATCGTTGTCCAGAACCAGAATTCTCCCTTCGGGAACGAAAAGAAATGAAACAAAAAGTTTTGGCTTTTCCATCTAGAGAAAAAGAGAAATTGCATGAATATGCAAATCATCCCTCTTTAGTTCTTTTTGGATCTTTGCCCTCCAATGTGGTTTCTCAACTCAATCTGGAATTAAGACGCCAATCCATCAAGGTATCAGGTTGGTTACCCGCTCAAAGATATACTGACCTTCCATCATTGGGGGATGGCGTTTATGTTTGTGGTGTAAATCCATTTTTGAGTCGAACAGCGACAACTTTAATAAGACGTGAAAAATGTGAATTAATTGGAGCTCCTTTTCCTATCGGCCCGGACGGAACGCGTGCTTGGATCGAAAAGATTTGTTCTGTATTTGGTGTTGAGACCCGAGGTCTCGAAGAAAGGGAGGAACAAATATGGGAAAGTTTAAAGGATTATCTTAATTTAGTACGGGGGAAATCCGTCTTTTTCATGGGAGATAATTTGCTAGAAGTTTCTCTAGCAAGATTCTTAATCAGATGTGGAATGATCGTTCATGAAATAGGTATTCCGTATATGGATAAACGATATCAAGCTGCTGAATTAGCACTTTTGCGAGATACATGCACACGTATGTGTGTACCAATACCACGAATTGTAGAGAAACCGGATAATTCCAATCAAATACGGCGTCTACGGGAATTACGACCCGACTTAGCTATCACTGGAATGGCTCATGCTAACCCATTAGAAGCAAGAGGAATTAGTACTAAATGGTCGGTTGAATTTACTTTTGCCCAGATTCATGGGTCTGCCAATGCAAGAGATTTACTTGAATTGGTTACCCGACCTTTACGACGCCAAAGGAATTTAGAACACTTTGGTCAGAACACCTTAGTAAGAAAAAACAATAAAATTTAAATGACCCTATACACAGAGTAATAATATATTATATATATTATTATTATCGGTATCTTTTATATTCTAAATAGATATAGAATATCTGACTATATGTTTATTCCGGTAATAATATTAATTGTGATCAATTGTGTTATGTTGAATAAATTCCATGAATATGAGCGATAATTCATATTGATTTCTATGGGAGATATCAGAAGGGTATTATTATCATTTCAACTATCTCCCATAGATCGATCTATGGGAGATATCAGAATCCCATAGCTCCATAGCTTGACAAACCACAGGATATTGGAAGACCTGCATCCAGCAGGAATTGAACCCGCAACTTCCCAATTATGAGTTGGGTGCTTTAACCATTCAGCCATGGATGCTAGTTTGGTTAAAAATCAATAACAAATGGATTCAGAAATATTGACGACTATTCCTAGTCGTCGAAATACAGCGAGGGAACCACTTGTAATCTAATTGGTTTTGATAATGATATAGTTAATTTAACTATGGTAAAATTTATATAATTATATTATAATTATATAAATTATGGTAGTATTAATGAAATTATGGTAGTATTAATTTCATACTGGTAGTATTAATTTCATACTGGTATAGTGAATTATATATAGTAAACTGTGTATAATACACATATAGATAGATAATACACGATTTAGAAACTGTTGGCAATCCTTAGTTAGGTCTTTTTACCCATATCAGGCATATCCTTTCGCTAATAGCACACGCGCTTTTTTTTTCTATGAAAAAAGCCGTAAATATGAAAAATGAAGTAGTTTATAACTGGAGTTTATCGACTATGACCCGAGACAAACGCGTTGCGTGGGAACATTTTAGATTTGAATTTAAAGATAAATTTCGATTTGAAATGATGCAACTGTTCAATCCATGGAACAAGTCCTATCTGACTGAGTCTTATTTGTTCAGATTGTTCACTCGAATTTATTCCCGTCGAGAGCGTCTTATCAAGCTCTTTCACTTTCGAGTTCTCATTACGTTAATTCTACGCGATCTACGTAGTATTGGTGTCAATCAGACAATAAAGGTTGTGCTATTACTTACAGTACCAGTGTTTACATATCGCGTAAATTCCTATTTGAATGAAAAAAAATATATGATGTTTATTGCGCCAAATTTCACTAAAAATTTGTTGATGGTTCCATATCTTTTTGTCTATTTGTCAAAATATGACAAAAATCTTCTAAATAATAAGAATGACATAATCTCGGAGAATCAAGCAACAAGAAGTTGGAAAACTTCTTCAGAGTCGGAAGATTACACAATCTCTTGGAATATCTTTGAGATATTCTCAAAGACATTAGGAATAGATGAATCATCTATGCGTACTGTTGCTACTAACAAGTCTCTTCAAAGTTTCAATTTATTGAAAAGGCCACAAAATGCCCATCGTTTTCAACATCTCATGAAATTTGAAACGAAGAGAAAAATTGATTTTTGTAAGACTAAAACATATTTATTTCAAAATCCTGCCTCGAATTGTGCGAGTTCATTAGATCCCGGATGGAATATTTTTAGTCAAAATCGGACAGATATAAATCATTTGAACTGTATTCGACTTATGAACTCTAGCTCCCCTTGGAATATACCTTCTTCAGTCTGTGATCAAAACAAAGAACATTGGAAGAAGATCGTGTTAGAAATAACAGATCAATTTAGTCTATCAATGACTAAGTCTTATCAGGTTGACGAGGATAAAATTGCCCTTGATATGGATTATCATCAAATCAATAAATTTTATGAATTGAACGAGAGTAGATTATTGAATCGGATCTTTAACCGTAGAGAGAAATTAAAGAATCAAATTCTATTGATATTACTCGATAATATTTATAAAGATAATGTTTTTGTAGATAAAATCTACAAAAAAGATAGAGCTGAATTTTTGGTTCAAATTATCTCTTATGAATATAAGATGAAAGTTGACAGGCTTTTTTCAAAAGCTCTTTTTTTATTGAAAAAAATAGCATTAAAAGGAGACAATATCGTATTCATATATGAGGTTATGAATCTATTTAGAATTATTCAAAATGCATTTAGATTTGCATTTAGATTCTATTTAGAGTCCGGTCGCAATTCAAAAGATACCACTCTTTCCAATTGGATAGAAAATGAAAGTTTGAATAGTGCAATGCAAAATGCAATTAACCGGCACTCATCAACTTGGAGCGAACTTCAGAAAAAAAGGGTCGCTGGTTCAATTTTCCGAATTCATAAAGATACCAATCGAAAATTGAATCGGAATTTTATTGTGTACAATTGGTCTATTCAAACTGAATATTTGAGAAACGGGTTTATACAAATTCTTTCTAGTTCTAATTTTCCACATAATTATGTGGAATTTAAAAATAGAGTATTCGACCCAAATGAATACAGAGTGCTGGTTCCACTTGATATTCGTCAACCAATTAAGGAATTTCTTAAGTTAATTCTTTTTAATAATTTAGTAATAGACGTTTTCGACAAAAAGCTAGTAGTTTCAATGCATTTACCTAACTTATTCTCTAACTGGTGGTCCAAGTTCCGTTCTAAGTTTAACATTAATTATATTGTGGGGCATAAAAGTGTCATTATTGATTTTCTTATGGGAGACGAGGATCAGTATGATACCCCAGAACGAATGGTGTTAAAGGAGAAGAGATTAGTACTATTTGATTCATTATTTGACGGCTTGATCAAATTATTCAAATACTTGAATAAATTGTTGGAATCACCCCTCAATCAGTTGTTGAAATGGATTCAATCCATTGTGGTCAAAATTTTGGACGATTCAGAAAGATTCAGATTTATCGATAAAGGAACAATATCACAATCTGTTTTGAATGAGATCTCAATGAATCAATGGATCACGTCATTAGGCGATAATCAAAAGACTGGTATGGATTGTGTTCATAACACCGATCTTTGGGCTAGATTAAACGATCAAAACTGGTTAAATCCCCTAAAACTGTCTAATCAAAGTTCACTGAGAACTGCTTTTGATAAAGCAAATACCATCGAATTTTTCGATTATTTACATCATCCTCGGTTAAATTACAAGAACAGATTATCCCCTTATATAGAAAAGGGGCATATCAAGAATAATAATCTTACATATGGCCAATTATTTAATCTTGTTCCCATCCACAATAATCTCTTTTCTTTGCCCATTGATGGCATAAACCCCGTTTTTTTAAACAAAGAAATTATTTCACTCATCAAGTCACGGGTAGCTAATATATTATTAACTCAATATTTACGCGATCGTACGTTAATCCATGATTGCTATAAATCGTTCAATTTACTAACAAAATTGAATCATTTTGTTCATAACAAGAGAGCTATTTCTTCGATCGAAGAGATTTCTACACAATCCTTTAAACAAGAACAACAAATAGTCTATTTTGAAAAAAATTCCTGCCCTCCTTTTCTCAATAACTTAGATTCTAAAGAAAACAAAAAATCTCGGTATAAAAGTGATTCGAGTAAAGACATTGATCTTATTCAAAATCAATCTTATGCAGATGATTTACGATTCATTATTGAATCATTGTTCATGAAAATGAACAACATGGAACTAAATAAAAAGGTTGTAAAAGAGTCTACTGAGAGTTCAAAAAAGAGAATTGAAAACAAAGCAATATATTATACTTCTCCATTGTGGAAATGTATTGAAGATATACTTTTAGATACTTATATGGAAATTAAGAAAAGTACTCTTTTGAATAAAGATAAAGAAATTCTTTCTAAGGTATTGAAATTTCAAATAAATTATTTAAAATGGGAAGAATTTTATGAAGTATATCGGTTCTGCGCTTTTACTTCTACATGGTGGAAATATCTTGGGGATATCTATTTATACCCTTTTCTCGAAATATTGATAAATGTCAGAGATCTATTTGCATCTCTATTGGGCCTGATTCAATATAAAAGTGAATTTATTATTCACATATTGGATATTTTTGATATTTTGTCGGCACTCCCTCTAAAATTATGGGCAATTTTCAAATTGAAATTGAAACAAAAAACTTTGAAAATTTTCAATTATTTTTCCTATTATTTTTCCTATTATTTTTTGAAATTTTCCATTTATGTCTCCTATTATGTTTCAATAATATACGATTATTTTTCCGATTATTATGATCAATTTCTTTCCAGTTATGTTTCCCATTATTTCTCCAAAATATACAATTATTTTTCCCGTTCCAAAAAATGGAAAAATTGGTATTTTTCAGTTTCGTCATGGGTTGAGTCATTCCAGTTCAAGGAATTCAAGGAAATGGAAATGATGAAAAGATTGGAAATGATGGAAGGGTTTATGAGAGATGCCAAAGAAGGACTAATAAACAATGAAAAAGCTTGCGTCCTTTTTATTTTTTCTCTCGCCGTCGGGTATTTCCTTCTCAGTTTATTCCGTTTTCCTGTACACATTCTCAGTTCAACAGAAGACTTTTTTTTCTTATGGAAAGATCGGGTGGACGATAAATACCACTTTGAGGAGTTCTACGAGAAAATTCAAACACTTAACGAACCTATGCCTGAAATAATCGCTGGCTGGTTTGTAGATTACGAAGATTATCGTATACCTGTAGAAGATCTATATTATTATTTCCGCAGAAAATGGCAATATACTCAAGAATTAAAAAGAGAGACGAACTTTTATCGTACACTTTACACAACCACGTTAGAGACAACTTATTCTCGCGTGGATCGACGAGAGAGACAATTAGCTCATTTTCTGGTGAAAGAAAAAAGTTTATCTCAACTCGAATTGCAATTGGTTATCAATCCCAACGATTTCTCTTTTAAGGGGACTTCCCCTGTTACTGCTGAGCAAAATATGTCTATTGCTGGATATATCCATGAGCAGCCGGGACTTCTTTACTTACGATATTTAGCTGAAACTTACCAAAAAGGTATGATGAATTCCATAAACAAGTTGGATCAATTTGGTTCAGCACAAAGAGCAGTCTTTCTTGCTTTTTGTAATAAGATTACCCCCTCCCAAAAATACCACTGGGATAGTCTTAACTCTTCCAGACCAAACTTTTTCTCACTCAACTTAGGACCATCTTCATCTTATTTTTCCAAACGTATTTTATTGATAGGTCCTAGGGGAACAGGACGCTCCTTTTTGGCCAAAAGTCTAGCAACGGATTCTTATATTCCATTAATAAGAATATCTCTGAGATATTTCTTGCATAAAAAAATTGATCTTAGATATGAATTCCAGGAAAAAGAGGAAGATCCGCTGCTTGATGTCCCCAGTATTTTTGATAATACTGTCGAAAACAAATTAGACAGAAAAGAGATTGATGTTAGGTCTTTGCGAAGGCTTCTGCAGTTCAAAAGACTACAACAATTCATACTTGCCCTCGAAATGGCAAAAGCCATGTCTCCTTGCGTAATATGGATTCCAAACATTCATGAACTATGTTTTGGATCATTGTTTCTTTCTATACTGGTGGAACGTGTCCTTAAGGACAAATTTCCTGGAATTGTAATTGCTTCAACTCATATTCCTAAAAAAGTGGATCCAATTCTACTAACTCCTGATATTGGATTAGATAAATCCATCCACATTCGATTGCTTGGTTTCTCCCAACGACAAAGGGAAATTGCTATTCTTTTACGTAGCAAAGGGGTTTACTTAAAAAAAGACTTCGCCTGTCCTGATGAATTTGAGTTTCGAAGTAGCGGTTTTGATGCACGTGATCTGGCAGCACTTACCAATGAAGTCTTTTTAATGAGTATTAGCCAAGGAAAATCAGTTATGGGCACGACTACACTTCGATTAGCTACTAAGCGAAACAGTAGAGGGTTCCTTGGGTACGATGTAAAAGAAAACGAAAGACTTCCCTATAAGGTAGGAAAGGCTTTTATACAACATATACTTAGACGTAAGGATCCTGTATTTGCTCACCAGGATTTATGGTCGAAAAGGTCTTTTTATTTGTCCCAATGGTACTTAGAGCCTTCAATTACCAGAACAAGCATAACCGAATTGAATATATTTTGCCATATTTTGGGTTGCTTGGCTGGGCCGGCAGCTAAAGATGCTTGGTTTATATCTTTATGCAATAAAGATAAAGAGGATGTGTTTTCTGGCGATGCATTCCTGAGGAATGATTTTGCTTTAGCTTCTAGTCTTTTAGAAAGTCTTTTGATGGAGTTCTCCTTAGGGCTGAGGCCAGAGAAGACTAATGTTGAGAGTACAATACTGACATTGGCTGGTCAGGAGATAGTGACCAATCATTTTGATATGATGCAAAAAGGGATTTCTTCTTTCGTAAATAAAAAGATTCTTAAAAAAGAACACTTTTATGGAAGTAAGGAAGATCAAAAGGAAGAAGATTTCTTAAATCATATAGTTTGGTCTCCTAGAACCTGGCGCCTTAGTTTTCTTCGCAGTAGTCAATTTGATCTTATGAGAAGATCCAATCACTTTATTGAATTGCTTGAAGAATATGAGGATTTCCATAAATTTAAAGTTATGCAATCTAAAATAGTCTCTCCTTATGGTAGATGTGATAAGAAGTATAGCACTCACAAAAAATGGCATCGCGAAATGGAAGCAATATTAAAAGAGCGGCGGATAATAGTAGGAAAAGAATCATTGGATGTAGATTATCCAATGCAATATCAATCCTCTACTGAACCGATATTTTTCCTAGAGAGATTTGTTTGGAATCCCGCGAATTTCCTATTTCAGGAGAAACGCATTAATTTGTTTTCACGACGGGAATTTTGGGTAACTAAAGAGATGTTGAGAAGTATTTATCTTACTTACGTTCCAAGAAGGAACGATGCAGTACAGAACCGTTTTAGAAAGAGGACTGTTTTAGGTGTTTTTAGAGAGAGCAAAATCCTAACCATGGGAGACTGGAATCTCGAGGATATTCTACCTAAGGATCAAATGATGTCTTTTCAACGCGTTCAAGCATTTGGCCTCCAATGGAGACATAGTTTCCCGTATAGTCCAACATATGCGTATGGCCGTTGGTTGATTGAATTTTCGGCCATGATTGACCGTTCCGAATTCCCCGTAGATCGTCAAAGGGAACCCCATCGTTCTTTATTGGACTCTTTTATCTACAATTTTCTATTGGAGAGTTATCAATATCTTTTAAATATGTTCATATCTAAACAAATGATATTGCGTCAAATCATAAAGACGTTGTTGAAGAACCACGTACTTTTTTCGAATGAGATTGCACACTTAATAGCAGAAGAAGGAAATAGAAATAAAACAGACTAGATCTTGAATATTCAGATTAATATCTTCTCATTCAGGAGGTCCCAATCAGGAGAGAGTAAGCATAGTAATTCTTTACTATGCTTACTCATTTGTTTATAGATGGATCCAACGTATAATTATTGACTCGCAACTCCCATATCTTGCAAGACCTTGAGAGGGCTATAGAATTTTTTCTCAATCCATACTCTTAATTCAATATAATCAGGAATTATTGAGCAGCAGCGATCTTTTATGTACAAAAAAAGGTATTTCATGTTAGTTTTTCCTTTTTTATCCAATTTATCTCAGATGTCTCCAATGTATTTTGTTTCTTGTTCTCATTAGTTCCTGTTTATCCCATAGTATTCCAGCCCCATGAGACAAAACGCGATTACTCAAACACAATGAAATGAAAAAATTTTCAATTTTAGATGAAATAAAAAACTATTTATGAACTGCTTGAACAAGCATTATTCAACAATGACCAAAACCATCGTCGGAATGGGTATGAATAAATACGTACTCTCAGCCTATTGAGAGAATAATAATTGCTAATTAAATAGGCGTAATTATTGATTATGCCTTGAAGAGGACTCGAACCTCCACGCTTTATAGCACGAGATTTTGAGTCTCGCGTGTCTACCATTTCACCATCAAGGCAAACAAAAAGTTTGATCATATTTCATCCAGAAAAAAAAAATAGAAATATATCTAAATATATATTTACTATTGATCACATATCGAGCTAGATATGCTGAATATCTATTATTTCTATAATAAATAAGGTATCTGTTAGATAGAATCAAACAATATATTTATCTATATTATATTGTTTGAATGACCTAATACACCATCTATATTTTTGGTATGAGATGACCTTCTAATTTCAAGATCAAGTTGACCTTCTAATTAGAAGGTCATCTCATAATCTCAACCTATTTCCTCTCCTTTCTTTTGGGGATATATAAACAAATCCCCAGATTCTTTTAGTTAGTTAATAAGAGTAAGATTTGACTAATAAATAGACCTTAAAAAAGGAAGGTCTCCTGAGCAATTGCAATAATAGGGTTCATTACTATTCCCAATGTGACAGATGCTACTAGACATACAATCATACTTAATTCAATAAAGTTTTTTGAGATTAAAGAGGATAGTCTATAATTTTGCACGTGAGGAGTTATTTCTCTGTTTCGTTCTGTGATTAATAACTTAATTATTTTGAGATAATAGTATATAGAAATAACACTCATAAAGAGCCCTGTTGAAACCAATAAATAGGAACCTGCCTGCCATCCACACCAGAATAAATAGAGTTTTCCAAAAAAACCTGTCAATGGAGGAATACCTCCTAGAGATAGCAGACATGAAGCTAGAGATAAGGCTAAAAAAGGGTCTTTTGTATATAATCCTGTGTAATCCCGAATGTTATCTGTTCCTGTACGTAGACTAAATAACACAATACAGGCAAAAGTTCCTAAATTCATGAAAATATAGAATAGCATATAAGTTATCATGCTGGCATATCCGTTATTTGAGTTTCCATTAATGATTCCAATAAGGATATATCCAATTTGACCTATGGACGAATAAGCAAGCATACGTTTCATGCTTGTTTGAGTAAAAGCGATAAAATTACCTGATATCATGCTAAGAATAGCTAATATCTCCAAAAGAAGATGCCATTCGTTCGATGAAAAATAGAAAATAATATCGAAAAGTCGAGTTGCTAAAGCCGAAACAGCTACTTTCGAAGTAACAGAAAGAAAAGCAACAACTGGGGTGGGAGAGTTAGAGTCGAAAAGAGGAAGTCTCCCTCTTTTCTCTCATTCAGAACCGTGCATGAGACTTTCATCTCACACGGCTCCTAAGTAAAAAAAAAAGAAAATAAGAGGATTATTTCCTTATTATCTTCCTCGCGTATGTATAAGATTGAATCTATTCAATTTGTAGAAAGGATTGCTAATCCTTAACTTTCCGAGGAATCCTTCCTCAATGGTTACTATGGTAAATCACCAAATTACCTGATCTTTCGTACCTGGGTTCTTTAAGAGCCGAAAGGGATGAAAAAAAAGAACCATCTGATTTGGTTCGTTCTCAGTAGCCATGGCATGATCATCTTAGGGTGATCTTTTTGTTGACGGATGCCTTTCTTATACCAATAGTTTTTGAAGGATTAAAACTTACTATGTAGCATCTACATGGGGAATACAAGTATTCTATACGTCATTAATCTGAATCTTTGTAAGAACTACCCGTAATAACAAGCTTGCAAAATATCTTTGTTTAGTAACACAAATTATTTTTTGTGACTTTGCTTTATCTTAATTCAACAAAAAAATGTTACAAAAACCCTTTTGTTGATATTGCGAAAAAGTGATGCCTTAGCCCGAGTGGGCTAAAAGTGCTTTTCTCACATGTCTATAGAGTTAAAAGGAAAGAAAAAGACACACAAAATCTCTAAAAAAGATTTTGTATACAGGGTATAATTTGTCGAACGAATCGCACTCCTTCATATACGTCGGGAGTCCATTGATGAAATGGTACTAGAGAAAGCTTGAATCCAATTCCTACAGTTATGGATATAACTGCAATCCAAATTCCTGGAGAGTTATACATTTGTGTATTTATAAGACCATTGACTATTTCTTGAAGTTCAATCTCTCCTCCGGATAGACCGTATAGCCAAGAAAGACCATAAACCAGAATAGAAGAGCTTGCCCCACCCATAAGCAAATATTTCATAGTAGCCTCATTCGACCGTACATCTCTCTTAGTATATCCGGATAAGAGATAAGAACATAAACTTAAACATTCTAGAGCTACAAAAATAGTTGCTAAATCATTAGCGCCACATAAAAACATTCCTGCTAGAGCAGCTGTTAATATGAATAACAGAAACTCTGTTATAGTCATTTCTGTACATTGAATGTACTCCACGGATAAAGGAATACATAGAGTTGTACATAGTAAAATGAGAAATTTAAATATTTCGTTGAAATTATTCGTTTGAAAATTACCAAAAAAGCTTATTATAGGCTCTTCTCTCCATCGGGATAGCAAGATTGCTATGCTCAGCACTAAGCTTGCTAAAGGAATTAAATAGAACCAAGCTTTATTTTTTTGATCAGAGAATAAATCGATTATCAGGAGAAGAAATAGGCCTGAAACCAAGATACATTCTGGAAGAATAGAATTCCCATAGAAAAAAAGTAAATAAAACTCGTTCATAAAAATGATCTAAAAGTATAATTCAAAATTAGGTTTTCTTTTTGTACATATCAGATCATGAATTAGTAACTTCATTCAATCGATCTTTAAAAAAGTTTAAATCTTTTTTTATACTTTTATTATCCAACCCTATTAATTCTATATTCTTATTCTTCTGATCTCTATTCTTCTAATATTAGAAAATAAAAAAGCTATTCTCTTTCGTTTCAATGAACATATGGATCCATTTCTCGATTTCGAAGAAATTGGATCAATTATTCTAATTGATCAGGATAAATAGAATCTCTATTCTATGGATAGAATTAACGGTAATGAGCAAAAGCTCTATTGGCTTCTGCCATTTTATGAGTTTCATCCCTTTTGCGTATAGCATTACCCCGCTTTTTGGCAGCGCTTATCAATTCGTAGCTTAATTTCAAGTCCATATTACGACCCGGGCGTTTTCGAGATGCCCCTAACAACCAACGAATGGCAAGTACTTTTGCTTTTGTGGATCTTATTTTAATGGGAACTTGATAAGTCGATCCACTTTTACGTCTTGCTTTTAGTGTTACCTCGGGGGTAACTCCACGTATTGCTTGGCGCAGAACAACTAGTGGATTTTTCTCTGTCTTCCGTTGGATTTTTCTCATAGCTCGATAAAGAATTCGATAAGCCAATGACTTTTTTCCGTGTTTAAGAATACGGTTAACCAACATGTTAACTAATCGATTATGATAAATCGGATCCGATTTCGCAGTTTTTTTTGCAATTCTTTCTTTCGAAGCAGTATTAATTAATCGCTTATGCTTAAGCGGATCAGATTTCGCAATTCTTTTGTTCGAAGAACTGTTAATTAATCGCTTATGATTAATTCGATTAGATTTATCAGTTCTTTTTTTCGCAGCATTGTTAATTAATCGATTATGATAAATCGGATCAGATTTTGCAGCTCTTTTTTCGTAGTACTTTGCCATGACATGAGCGTAAAAAAGGTTCAAGATTTTATTTCATAAAGGCTAAAAGTCACTTCTTTTTCGGCTTTTTAACTCCATATTGTAGGGTGGATCTCTACTTTCTTTAAAGGGTATGTATGAAAGATCTCCCTCCAAACCGTACATACGACTTTCGTCGAATACGGCTTTCCACATGATTATATCTGCATATATGATATATGTCTTTATGCATAGAATCATATTTACTCACTCTCAATTGAGTATCCGTTTCCTTTCTCTCTTTTGCTAGAATTGGAAATCTTGCATTTTCCATATCTATATAATTAAGTCCTTAGGTTTACAAAATAGTGTATAAAAAAAGTATTTTAAATCATTGCTATTTGACTCGAACCTGTTCCGAAAAGGCCAAGATATTTGGCAATGTTTATTGCCACAAACAAAGTTGGGTAAAACTTTTGAAATAATTTCAATATTAAACCTTAGACATACCCTAGTAATAATTCCAAATATTCTTCGAATAAAGAAGGTGCTTTGCTTTAGCCTGCTTTAGTTCCCTTACAAAACGTTTGTTATCGGGTTAGCCATATACTTCCCATATTTATAGCAATTTACACGGCATCATCATAAAATGATACAAGTTTTAGATAGGAATATACAACGCACTAGAACGCCCTTGTTGACGATCTTTTACGGGGACAGCATCTAGGGTTCCACGAACAATGTGATACCTCACGCCAGGTAAATCTTTAACCCTTCCTCCTCTTACTAAAACTACAGAATGTTCTTGTAAATTATGGTTAATACCAGGTATATAAGCGGTGATTTCATATCTAGAGGTTAATCGTACTCTAGCAACTTTACGTAAGGCAGAGTTTGGTTTTTTGGGGGTGATAGTGGAAAAGTTGACAGGTAAGTTACCTTTACCTGTCACTTTATAAAACCGTACATGAGATTTTCATCTCATACGGCTCCTCGTTCGATTCTTTTAAAGTAACATAAACGAATTCTTTTTGTTATTCCAATCTCTATTTTCTAGTGTCCCCT